AAGACTAGTAAGAAAGGGCCGTATCCTAGTTAGAAAATTACCATCAATCCGATATGTCCCTTTTGAGGAACTTTCACTAGTTAATAAACAAACATTTTTGCTAATTCTTTTTGAAATTCCCTTTCCCCACAAAGATATTGAATAGAAGGGTATTTTTTGTTTACCACTATAATTTTGAAAATGAACATTTAAATGTCCCTCAAAAGTAATAAAATAGATCCGAAACATATAAAATGCGGTTAATCCCGCGGTAGACCAAGCTATTAGTGCAAAAGTAGCTGAATACAACCAACTATCATTAAGAATTTCATCTTTAGACCAAAAGCAGGCTAAAGGTGGAATACCAGAAAGAGAAAGTGTACCTAAAAAAAAAGACGTTTTTGTAATTGGTAGATGTTTTCCTAACCCTCCCATAAGAACCATATTTTGACTTTTATAGGGTGAATAGCCAACAAGCCTTTCCATTGAATGAATAATGGATCCTGATCCTAAAAATAATAATGCTTTTGAATAGGCATGAGTTATCAAGTGGAATAAAGCATTTCGATAAGATCCCATACCAAGAGCTAACATCATATAACCCAATTGTGACATTGTGGAATATGCTAAACCTCTCTTAATGTCTTTTTGAGCAAGAGCTAAAGTAGCTCCTAATAAGACTGTTATTATTGCGAGCAACGAGATTAAATTCATTATGGAGGGTATAACTATGAAAAGAGGAAGAAGCCGAGCTACAAGAAAAATTCCCGCTGCTACCATAGTAGCCGCATGTATAAGAGCAGAAATAGGAGTGGGCCCCTCCATAGCATCGGGCAACCAGACATGAAGGGGAAATTGTGCAGATTTAGCAACGGAACCAGCAAATAATAGAACAGCACACAAAGTAATAAATAAAGGATTTACTTCATTATTAGAAATCAAATTATTCACTATTTCGAATAAACCCTCAAATTCGAAACTACCTGTTATCCAATAAAACCCTAAAATTCCTAATAATAAACTAAAATCTCCTACCCGATTAGTTACAAAAGCTTTTTGACAAGCATTTGCCGCAAGAGGTCGTGTGAACCAAAAGCCAATTAATAGATAAGAGGACATCCCAACCAATTCCCAAAAAATATAAATTTGTATTAAATTAGCACTAGTAACTAATCCTAGCATTGAAGTACTGAAAAAACTCATATAAGTGAAAAATTTCAAATAGGATTGATCGTGAGCCATATAATTATCACTATAAAAAAGAACCGTAATTCCAACGGTAGTGATTAATATTGACATAATAGAAGTAAGTGGGTCTAGCAAATAACCCAATTCTAAAGAAAAATCGTTAGTAATGAGCCAAGACCATACATATTGATAAATAGAATTGCTACTTATTTCTTGAATAAAAAGATCGGTTGAAAAAACCATGATTATACTTAACAATAAAACACTCTGAAAGGCCCACATACGACGAAATTTGATTGTTGTTGTTGGAAAAAGAAGAAGACCCAACCCTAGGAATATAGGAACGGGAAGTGGAATGAAAGGTATAATCCATCCATATTGATATGTTTGTTGCATAAAAAGTTTTTTTATTCTTAGTTTCCTAATTGATTTTTATTGTTTCCAATTCACCAGATCTTACCTCTTTGAGAAGAATAACTAAAAGGGAAGATATGTGCTAAGTAAAACTACCGAAATTCAGAATTTTTCTTATTAGTTTACTTTTTATTTATTTGTTTTTCTTATTTTCTTCTAAATACTTCAAATATTCAACTCAAGAAATTACAATCGGTCAAATCTTATGAAACACAGTAATTCCTATTTTTTGAAAGTGTAACATACTCTCTTGTACGATGTTCGAGGTTGAACAGCTAAGGTAATATAAAAGGAAATGCATTTTCAGTAAGAAAAATTTTGGATCTTATCCTTATTTGTATTTTGTATATTTTATCCCATCTAAATTCAATGTACAACACTGAAACTAGGCAGAAAAAAATGCAAGGTTGGATTCTTTTTATTTAGGAAATTTAAGCTCAACAATTTTTATTTCTCTAGCACAACCGATTTGCTGGATATAGGGTTTACTAAGAAAGAGTCGCAAATAAGCATACGAATTTTTAAAAACAATTTTAAGTCGATTCTCAGAAATAGAAAAAGTGAAAAAAACCAAACCTTAACCTTATATATTTATATTATATTTCTTTTTTTTTTTTTTGAGGGAAATATTCATTAACAAATAAATCGAATGAATATATGAATAGAATAGTAAGGAAGAACTTCTTTTGAACACTACATGTCTTTGACATCCAACTAGAACAACAAGGAATTCTTTTTAAATGGCAGTTCCAAAAAAGCGCATTTCTACATCAAAAAAGCATATTCGTAAAAATATTTGGAAAAAGAAGGGATATTGGACCGCTTTAAAAGCTTTTTCATTAGGTAAATCTCTTTCGACTGGAAATTCAAAAAGTTTTTTTGTGCAGCAAACAAAAACAAATAAATAATAAAGTTGGGATAGTCTGAATGCATTCAAAAATTGACTTATTTTTTCTTTATTAAATCAACTCACTAGATATAGATAATGGAAATTGTCAATTTTATAGGAAATATAAAATGAAACTCAGCTTTATCTTTTATTTTCGAGTCGTCAATTTTAGATTATTTACTAAATTCAGTAAAAAAAGAACCAACCCTTTCCCTTTTTTTACTGAATTTAGTAAATACAAATACCTTTTTTGATAAAAAAGAAAAATGTTTCTGACAGACGAATGAACACAAGAAAAGGTTTTTTTGCGCGGATTTTTGCATTTCCAGAACGGGGAAGTTTAGTTTCCCCGTCAACACATTTTTTGTTACATTTACTAGAAAAAATACGACAATTTTTCGTTTTATCTCTCTTTTTTTATCTTTTCTCTTTTTAATAGACTATAGATGTTTTCGGGAGGGGTCCTAAGATATTAAGATATTTGGTTAATTCAATTAACCAACAGTTTGAAATACTTTTGAATAACTTTATTATTTTTCGATTTGTAGGAATTAATATAAAAATGACTCATATATCTCCTATTATCAACTCAATTTAATCAAGAACTTAGTAAGAACTTTTAATAGGAACAATTTATCTAATTTGGATGTCTTATTTTTCTGTTTTTTCTTCATTGATAACCTAAAAAAAATTCTTTTGTTCCATTTGATTTCTGAAATTAAATAAAAGATAAAAACATTAAAATTGAAAAAGCAAAACAAAACTATTTTTGAGTTCTATCCCTTGGTTGACTCTTGATTGCGATTTGAGATTCGAATTATCTAGTTAGAATAAAATTCTAGGGGAGCCAAAAACCCACGAAAGCCCCCAAGTCCCTAAACTAACGAACGTTCAAATCCCCATTTGAACTAAACAAAAATTTATTTAATAAATTGATACTTTTAGGAAAAATAAACAAAAACATGACTCTTAATGGACTTCTAAATTCTCGACGATTGTTTAATAATTGGCTATTATAAGTTCAACACAAGCCGCTATGGTGAAATTGGTAGACACGCTGCTCTTAGGAAGCAGTGCTAAAGCATCTCGGTTCGAGTCCGAGTAGCGGCATGTCATCTTTTAAAATCTTTTAAAAAGGAAAAATAGATTCTATAATTAATTCAACTCTTGAGTTGCATTTAGGCAACGCATTTTTTAAGATTTTGTATGATATTTTCAACCTTAGAACATATATTAACTCATATTTCCTTTTCAATTCTTTCAATTGTAATTATAATTCGTTTAATAACCTTTTTTTTTGTAGATGAAGTGGTACAATTATCTCATTTGTCCGAAAAAGGCCTGCTAACTAGTTTTTTCTGTATAACAGGATTATTAGTTACGCGTTGGATTTATTCGGGTCATTTTCCACTAAGTGATTTATACGAATCATTAATCTTCCTATCATGGAGTTTTTCTCTTATTCATATAGTTCTGTATTTCAAAAAAAAGAAAAATTTATTAAGCATAATAACGGGTTCAAGTGCTGTTTTTACTCAAGTCTTTTCGATGTCAGGGCTTTTAACGGAAATACACCAATCTTCAATATTAGTACCTGCTCTTCAATCCGAGTGGTTAATAATGCACGTAACGATGATGATATTGGGTTATGCGTCCCTTCTATGTGGATCATTATTATCAGCAGCACTCCTAGTGATTACATCTCGAAAAAGAATAAATCTTTTTTTTCTTTTTTGTCAAAGTCATTTTTTAGTACGCGATTCATTTACCTTTGGTAAAATTGAATACATCGATGAAAGAAATAATCTTTTAAAAATCAAAAAAAAAAAAATTTTTGTCGACAAGAATTATTACAGATCGCAATTGATTCAAGAATTGGATTATTGGAGTTATCGGGTTATTAGTTTAGGATTTCTATTTTTAACCATAGGTATTCTTTCGGGAGCAGTATGGGCTAATGAAGCGTGGGGATCGTATTGGAATTGGGACCCAAAAGAAACGTGGGCATTTATTACTTGGATCATATTCGCGATTTATTTACATACTCGAACAAATCGAAACTTGCAAGGAGAAAATTCGGCAATTATAGCGTCTATAGGCTTTCTTATAATTTGGATATGCTACTTTGGGGTCAATCTATTTGGAATAGGGTTGCATAGTTATGGTTCCTTTCCTTTAGCATATAATTAAATTCACAACTGTATCTTACGACTACAACAGAGTATGTGCATATAAAAATTTTGTGTGAACCGACACGAATCGTATGAATCGATACAATATTGTATCGATTCATACGATTCGTATCCATATAGGTTTCAATTTTCTTTATTTAAAAATGACTTATTAGAAATTTCTAAAACTTTTTAGTGTCGAATGAACGATTTTCAAATCATAGCATTTTTAAGTTTAGTTATGAAAACCGTTTAGAAAATAATTAGATAGAATTATTTCGACTCTGTCAACCGACAGTGAAAAAATGAAATCGGGGTACATACCAATACTTAGGACGGGTAAAAAGAGAGAAATTGAAAGAAATAACTCTCGTGGTCCAGAATCAAAAAAAGAAGAGTTTTGAGCATTAAAAAGCTTGTATCCGTAGAACATCTGTCGTGACAGAGATAATGAATAAATAGGGGTTAATATGATTCCAATTGCCATTAGAAAGGTAATTAGCATTTTTGGCAGTAAAAAAAATTTTTGGCTGGTAATTATTCCAAAAAAGACTATTAATTCAGCAACAAAGCCACTCATACCCGGTAATGCAAGCGAAGCCATCGAAAAGCTACTGAACATCGTGAATACTTTTGACATTGGGATAGCTATTGCGCCCATTTCGTCAAGATAAACAAGACGTATTCTATCATAAGTCGTCCCCGATAAGAAAAAAAGTGCAGCACCAATAAATCCATGAGATATTATTTGTAAAAGAGCCCCATTAAGCCCTGTATCGCTTATCGAAGCAATTCCTATAATTATAAAGCCCATATGGGATATAGACGAATACGCTACTCTTTTTTTTAAATTCCGTTGGCCAAGAGATGCTGAAGCCGCATAGATTATTTGGATTGTGCCTGCTATTACTAACCAAGGGGAAAACAGATAATGGGCGTGAGAAAAAAATTCCATATTGATACGAACCAATCCATACGCTCCCATTTTTAATAAGATTCCAGCTAGAAGCATACAAGTACTATAATGTGCTTCTCCGTGGGTATCTGGTAACCATGTATGTAAAGGTATAATCGGCGATTTGACAGCAAAAGCAATAAAAAAACCAATATAGAATAGTATTTCTAAGGCCACAGGATACGACCGATTTGCTAATGTTTCAAAATTTAATATTGGCTCATTAGAACCATATAAACCCATACACAGAACTCCCATTACTAGAAAAATGGAGCCTCCCGCGGTGTACAAAATAAATTTTGTAGCCGAGTACAGACGTTTCTTTCCTCCCCACATGGATAGAAGTAGATAAACGGGAATTAATTCTAACTCCCACATGATGAAAAAAAGTAAAAGGTCTCGAGAAGAAAATGATCCTATTTGCGCGCTGTACATTGCTAACATCAGGAAATGAAATAATCGAGAATCTCTAGTAACCGGCCAAGCCGATAAAGTAGCTAAAGTGGTGATGAATCCTGTTAGTAAAATGGGTCCTATAGAAAGTCCATCTATTCCTAATCTCCAATGGAAATCAAAAAAACTAACCCATTTATAATCCTCCACTAGTTGTATTAATGGATCATCCGGTTGGAAATGATAACAAAATGTATAGGCGATTAAAAGGAATTCTAAGATGCATATACAAATAGTATACCATTGGATGATCCTATTTCCTCTGTGTGGAAAAAAGAAAATTAAGGAACCCGCCGATATTGGAAAAACTACAATTAGCGTTAACCAAGGAAAAAAATTCGTGGTAAAGACAAGATATACTTGGACCAGAAAAACCAGTGCTCCTAATATTCTTATGAGCACTGGTTTTGTCGGTAAAAAGAAACTAAAATGGGTTCAAGTCTAGTTTTCTAGAGCGTATTAATAAGCTAGCCCCATACTGCGAGTTGTTTCATGCCATAAATAAACTCGAACACTCAAGAAATCTGTTGGGCAGGCAGATTCGCATCTTTTACAACCAACGCAGTCTTCTGTTCTTGGAGCAGAAGCGATTTGTTTTGCTTTACATCCGTCCCAAGGTATCATTTCTAATACATCGGTTGGGCAAGCTCGGACACATTGAGTACATCCTATACATGTATCATAAATCTTTACTGAATGTGACATTGGGTCTATACATTTTTGAACGTTATAAGATTCCGATCTGGTAATCTTAGAAACAAACCATACATTTAGATATCAGACGAATCAACAAGTTGTCAGAATTTTTGAATCAATCTATTTCTGGATTGCTTTAGTAGGCAAGGCCAAAATACTTTGATTTAGTCTAGTTTTTTAACCAAGACCATACCTTAATGTATTAACTATACGAATTCGAATTTATTTCTTTTTGTATTTATTTATTAATATAATATTGATTAATATAATATTGAATATTTCAAATTTATCTAATTAATAAATACTACTTACTCAACAAATTGGATTCGTTAATACAAGTTGATTTTCGATTACGATAAATTGCTGAAACAATAGCCGGTCCAATAGCTGCTTCAGCGGCTGCAATAGCTATAACAAAAATTGATAAGATTTCTCCCTTTAATTGACGATTATCACAAAAATCAGAAAAGGCTACAAAATTCATATTAACTGCATTCAGTATAAGTTCAAGACACATAAGGGCCCTAACCATATTTCGACTTGTGATCAATCCATAGATGCCTATACAAAATAAATAGGCACTCAAAACAAGTACATGCTCTAGCATCGTTAAGCAACTCCTTCTAAATCTCATTATTTTTAATTGAAAGAAGAATTCAACCAATTTGATTGAATCACATATAACAAATATAAAATTTTTCAGTGATAATTTATTCTTGTTATTGACTTATTGACGAGCTACAGCAATGGCGCCTATTAAAGCAACTAAAAGAATTATTGAAATAAGTTCAAATGGAAGAAAAAAATCTCTTGATAAATGAATTCCAATTTGTTGACTATTAATTATCAAATCTTGTTCCACAATCTGGTTTGATCTTGTAGTCCAAATAATCCCGTACCATGACGTATCTGGAATAGTAGTAATTAGTGAAATAAAAAGGCTTGTGGAAACCATCCAAGTAATTCCATCCCCAACTGTCCAAGGATTAAAATAGTTGGAATATTCTGAACCATTCATGAACATCACAGCAAAAAGAATTAAAATATTTATAGCTCCGACGTAAATCAGTAGCTGCGCAGCAGCTACAAAGTAAGAACTCAGTAGAATATAGATTAAGGATATACAAACCAGAACCAATCCCAGCGAAAAAGCAGAAAAAATTGGATTGGGAAGTAATACGACCCCTAAACCCCCTAAGATAAGACTTGATCCCAGAAAGACTAAAATAAAATCCGGTATTGGTTCAGGTAAATCCATTGAATTGAAATTGAAAAAGATAGAAATCAAGGTATTTCATGACTTTATTGATCTGACCAGGAAAAACAAAAAAGAAGAGATTCCGTTTGGTTTATGTTTATGATACTTAACTAAACTTAATTAAAACTAAATGAAAGTTGAGTGGGTGTGACTTGATGTAGATAGTGTTCTTGGGCATTGTAATTAAACCTCCGAAAAAAGAATTTGAAAATAGAAATTTTCAAATCATTACTCTAATATACAAATATTTGTAATACGTATTAAATGAATATTTTAGCCAATATCATGATTGATCAAACATTGATCAAACAAAAGCTTCTTCTTTTCTTTTTTTTTTTTTAGATCCTTAGATCCAAAGGGAGCCTTTTTTATTTATATTTTATTTATATATATTTTTGATTTACTAGTTATATAGTTCTAACTTATTGGTAATCTTTTTTGAATCAGAGGGTTTATACATTTTTTTTTTGAGGTGAATTCAAAATTGTTCGAATTGTGTAATCACCAATTACTGATGTTGGTAACCGACCTAAAGCAATTTGATTATGATTCAATTCATGACGATCATAAGTCGAAAGTTCGTATTCTTCAGTCATTGATAAACAATTTGTCGGACAATACTCGACACAATTACCACAAAATATGCAGATTCCAAAATCAATACTGTAATTAAACAATCGTTTCTTTCGAATATTACTTTCCAATTTCCAATCTACAACGGGTAGATCGATAGGACATACACGAACACATACTTCACAAGCGATGCATTTATCAAATTCAAAATGGATGCGGCCCCGGAAACGTTCTGATGTGATCAGTTTTTCATAAGGGTATTGAATAGTTATCGGTAAACGATTCACATGAGACAGAGTAATTGTGAAACCTTGACCTACGTACCGGGCGGCTCGTATTGTTTGTTGACCATAATTCATCAACTCAGTTAACATAGGAAACATATTGTGAATATGTATAAATTCAAAATACTTGCTTCTTTCTCTTGTTTGAGACAAGTCATGAATAGAGACTATTCTAATACCTTAGAGCGAAAAAAGTTGAAACGAGGTTGTTAATAATAGATTACCTAGAGAAATAGGTAAAAGAAATTTCCAACCAAGATTTAATAGTTGGTCCATTCGCAGCCTTGGTAAAGTCCATCTTGTAGCAATAGGAATGAACAAGAACAAATAAGTTTTACCTAATGTAATAAAGATACTGATTATTATTCCAAAGACTTTCCCCAGTTTATTTCTGATAAAAATGTCAGGAACAAATAGATAGGGAATTGAAAGATTCCAACCTCCGAAGTAAATAACTGTTACAAATAATGAAGAAACTAGTAGATTAAGATAAGAAGCAAGGTAAAATAAACCAAATTTGATGCCGGAATATTCGGTTTGATAACCGGCTACTAACTCCTCTTCTGCTTCTGGTAAATCAAAAGGTAATCTCTCACACTCGGCTAGAGCAGAAATCAAAAAAATGAAAAATCCTATAGGTTGACGCCACAGATTCCACCCCCAAAAACCATATTTTGACTGTGCTTCAACTATATCAACTGTACTTGAACTGTTAGATAATTATAGTCGATCAGAATTACACTGTTTCATCGCTATTCCAGAACCGTACATGAGATTTTCACCTCATACGGCTCCTCAAAGATCACAGCTAAATATAAGGACATCCCATTATTATTATTATTGATTTTTATATTTTTTAGGATAGAGTTGAAACTTCTCCTAAGGTCCCAAATTAAATCAACGGAATTCTGTTTGCTATATTTTTTTATTATTTAATATTAATTAAAAAATGCTTCGGAATTGATCTTATCTTTTAATTTGATTAATTTCATGAATTGCCTCTTTCTTTGTTGATCAATAATTTAATCCTTGAATAAAAAATAAAAAACTTTTTGTAAGAGCAAGAAATAGATATTTTAACCTAGTATCTTCAATAACGAAAAAGAATTTGACTTTCTTATAACAAAAATAGAATATATAAGCATATAAAAAAGAAAGAAAAGATATCCTGACCTTTCTTTTTTTTTTCTTTTTTGATTTCGTCTATTTTATTTCGCTCCTATTCTCCTTTCTCATATTCATATAAAGGGATTTTCCAAAAAGTAAAAGATTACTTCGTTCGTAATAGTTATTTTTTTTATCGACGGATAGGAGCATACTCTGAATCGGAATCGTGGGTAGTACTTCTTGATCATTTCTACTAACTAAAAGCCCAATTCAAATTCCTTTTATGTATAGAAATGTTCTCGCGGATAACTTAGAAAATCCCCATTACTAATCCTTTGTGTATCTTAGTCTTCCTAACCACCCACTCAATTTTGTTCAACCTGAATTTCTTTTTGTATCTTAAATAAATAGACCTATGTACTAGATATAAAAAACTACATAGAATCAATCTTTTAAACCCGCTTCAAGAAGTGATGAATAAGTAACCAATCTTGGGGTAAACAGTCTCTACTACTTATGTTTGCTTTTACTTAATCCTTGTACATAGGAAATGAGAATTTATCCTTTACTGCAAAATTAGAAGCTGTTTTCTTTCACCCATATAACTATTGGCTTTTATTCATCAACCTGAATGATCAAATAAAAATGAAAAATATATACTCAACTCATTTAACTTGACTTTCTTATTTTTTTTAGGTAGTCGAAATCCTTTATTTCACCGAATCGCACGTAGAGATATTGATAGTACACACAAAGTTAATGGTATTTCATAACTAATTGATTGAGCAGCGGCTCGTAGACCACCTAAAAAGGAATATTTATTATTTGATCCATACCCCGACATAAGAAGTCCAATGGGAGCAATGCTTGAAATAGCGATCCATAGAAAAACACCAATACTAAGATCGGCTAGAACAAGGTGGTAGCCAAAAGGAATTACTGAATAACTTAGTAAAATTGCTACGACTGCGATGGATGGTCCGATACTGAATAAACGAGCATCACCTCTAGATGGAAGAAGGTTCTCTTTGAAAAGCAGTTTTGTACCATCTGCTAGAGCTTGAAGAATTCCTAAGGGGCCCGCGTATTCAGGTCCAATACGTTGTTGTATACCCGCGGATATTTCTCTTTCTAACCAAACAATTACGAGCACACCTGTTATGATTCCTAATACAAGAGTCAAAATAGGGACAAGCGACCATATGATTCCATATACCCCTTTAAAATTAATTAAGTTTAAGGAGTCAAATCTGTAAAAAGAGTTGATAGGTTGTATTTCTGTTGTATCCATTTTAACGATCAATTTCTCCCATAATGATATCTATGCTACCTAGTATCGTCATAATATCAGCCAATTTCATTCTTTTAACTAACTGAGGAAGAATTTGCAAATTGATAAAACCCGGGGGTCGTATTTTCCATCTCCAAGGAAAAACACTCTGGTCTCCTATTAGAAAAATGCCCAATTCGCCTTTTGGGGCTTCGACTCTCACATAAAGTTCTTGTTTGGACAATTCAAAGGTTGGAGAAGGTTTTTTACTAATAAATCGATATTCAAAATCATTCCAGTCGGTATCTTTTACTTTAGCAAAGCGTCGGATTTCTAAATTCTCATAGGGTCCCCCTGGAAGTCCTTCCAGAACCTGTTGTATAATTTTTACGGATTCTGTCATTTCACCGATTCGTACTAAATAACGAGCTAATGAATCCCCTTCCTTTTGCCATTGAACCTCCCAATCCAATTCGTCGTAACACTCATAACGATCAACTTTACGAAGATCCCATTGGATTCCGGAAGCTCGTAGCATTGGTCCTGATAAACCCCAATTTAGTGCTTCTTCTCCACCAATAACACCTACACCCTCAACCCGTTCTAAAAAAATGGGATTACGTGTAATAAGCTTTTTATACTCAGCAACTCCTGCTAAAAAAAACTCACAAAAATCTAAACATTTATCTATCCAGCCATGAGGTAGATCAGCAGCTACTCCTCCGATACGAAAATAATTATGCATCATTCGCATACCTGTAGCAGCCTCGAATAAATCATAAATCAATTCTCTTTCTCGAAAAATAAAAAAGAAGGGGGTCTGTGCGCCAATATCTGCCATAAAGGGCCCGAGCCATAACAAATGGGAAGCTAGACGACTCAACTCCAACATAATTACTCGGATATAACTAGCTCTTTGAGGTACTTGAATATTTCCCAATTGTTCGGGACCGTTTACAGTTATTGCTTCTGTGAACATAGTAGCTAAATAATCCCAACGCGTTACATAAGGTAAATATTGTACAATTGTTCGATTTTCCGCAATTTTCTCCATCCCTCTATGTAAATAACCCAATATTGGTTCACAGTCAATAACATTTTCGCCGTCTAGAGTAAGGATGAGCCGAAGAACACCATGCATTGATGGGTGGTGAGGACCCATATTTAGTATCATAAGGTCTTTTCTTGTAGCCGGACCAGTCATAAATTGTTTATTGATTCATTCTTCCATGAATTACTGAAAGTGAAAAGAAATTAATAAAAATTGAAAATCAAAAATTCGAATTAAGGAAAAAAAAAAGCACTTAAAACAACATGAATTTTTTAATTAACGAATTTTTGTCTCTCTAATACTCAATTGACCTATTAATTCTTTATAACGTGCTCCATTTTTTTTTGACAAATAAGCCAACAGTCGTTGGCGTTTTCCTAAAATTTTTCGCAACCCTCTCTGAGATAAATAATCTTTTTTGTGCAATTCTAAATGTGAAGTAAGCCTCCGTATCTTATTGGTAAAACTGAATATTTGAAATTCAACAGACCCTCTGTTTCCTTCTTTAGAGCTAACCGAAATAAATACTTTTTTGATCATAAAAGATTTTCCCTCTTCCAATTTTTTTAATGGTATGGATTTGACTGATGAGTAAGAATAATGTTAGTAATTTTACTGTGGTATATACAATGTGGTATATACAATGTGGTATATACAACAATTTTAATTTATTTATGGGCTAGGGATATCGAATTCAAAATTCAATTTTATTCAGAGAGGCATAAGTACTTTTTTGCATTTCCAGCCGCGCATAATGTAGACCTAAAATAAAAAAGATTCTGTTAATTGATTTCTAGGTCTAATTAATACGTTAGTTATTTTAGGATCATATATTCAAACGGGCGATAAAGTGGCACACGCACAAATCTTTTTGCTCTCGTATACCCTATAGGATAGAAAAGGATAGAAAGGATAGAATATATTTAGAGGATAGGATATAATATATCTAGGAAAACTGGGCTACCAACAACGTTTCAGCCTGGGATACATATATATCCTTAACATACTGAAACGACTGCCATTATTTGTATCAAACCAATAGCGATTCATACAAGCTAAATCCTCTAATCGATAATTAGGCCAAGTAAAAAATTTGACTTTAATTAATTCATTCTTCTCTTTATCAAGATGCTTATGTTTGTTCAAAAATTGACTACAGCTGCTCGCTTTGTTAAATACTGGATTTGTATTCGTATTTTTGGAATTGAAACAAATTTTCATTCTAAACTCTCTACGATATTTTTGAGGTAAAATAGTTTCAGGAACAAGGAAATCAAAAGTATTCTTATCAATATCTGTTTGTTCCGGGTATCCTTGATCATTTTTTTGCTTACTCTTATGAACCAATGAAATACATAAAGTTTGATACAGAATAAAATGTCCATCGTTTTTTACAGACAGACGAGCGGGTTCGATAACTAATACCCCCTTTTTGACCAATTCTACAAAACTGAAATTCTTCTGAATTAGCAATATATCTAAGGTCATTTCTCTTCGCTGAATCGAAGATATAGTAATTTTTCTTGGATTTACCAGTCTAAGCAGTAGACAATATATTTTGAGATTATTGATCATTCTTTGATTCAAAGTGTCACCCCATCTAAATTGAAAAAGTGAATAACGTTTCAGCAATAAATCGAGTTCTGCTTCTGTCTTGCTTTTATATTGTTTTTTATTTTTTCCCCCCTTTACTTTTGATCCTCCATAATGTTTTTCAATATCTTTTTGATGGTTTATTGAGGAGTGGGATTCAAGATTCACCCGTTTTTGTGCAGCTGATCTAAGATCTCCTTTGTTTGTCGGAAATTCTTTTTCTTTTTTATTTTTTTTTTTCGGGGGTATAACACACTCAACTTCTTTGTTGTCTACGATGTTTTTATTTTCCCGACGAACATTTTGATTTAGATTCCTTCGTAAAAGAAGTACTTTACTTGATATAACCCAAGGTTTTATTTTATATAGATTATAAAGTATCAAAGATTCTGGGAAGAGCCAAAGATCTAGAGTTGAGATGGGACACTTTAGTATTTCCTCATTCATTCCCGTCCAATCTAAAAAGGTTTTGGGGGGGTTTGGTAACTTTATTTTAGGTTTTTTCGGGAGCGTGAGATACAAAAGGGTTTTTTTAGCAATTTTATCAGTTATTTGATAATTCTTAGCCTTCATCTTAGTATTTTGATTACTCTTGGTATCGGTCTTGATCCAGTACCCAATAGCGATCTTTTGGCTAAGACCAAAATGGAGAGTTTTCCAATCAAAATATTTTCTATCGCTCTTTCCTATATAATTAGTAATAGGACTGCTTCCCCATATATCAAAAAAGTTGTATTTCTGCGTGTTTGAATTGTAATAACTATCTTGTTTTCTATTTACTTGTGTTTCAAAAGTTGATCCATAAATAGACGAGTCCCCTTTATTTTGATTTTCAGAATTACTAGATTGATATGATAAAAGATCATATCGAGAGTATTTTTGAAAATTCTCTTTTTGATTCCCTAAGGAATAGACTTCAACAGTGTTTTGTTTTTTGAACGAGATTAATCCATTTTTTTCATATGAACTCCTTTTGCAATCCTGAGCCATAGGATTTTGATTGCCCCGCCTTTTGGGTAGTAATCTAGACCTTCGAATCTCAGATAAATTGTATTGATAATGTCGTTTTAATTTCTTTAACCAGGTTTTCCAGCAATTTATTCCATAATTCAAGCGTTTCTTATGACTTAATTCCGAGTCAATTATGCCTTCAAAGGACTTTTTTATTTGAGTCTTAACAAAAAAAGGAATTCCGTAATCGTGATATTTAAAAACAGATCTTTTATCAAAATGAATACCTTGAGTTTGTGATAAGTTGTAAAATACATATGCTTGTGACAAGTAGGATAAGTAGCAACATTTTTGTGAGTTTGTTTGATTCCTAATAGTATTAATTGACTTTTGTATAGTTGAAATAATTGAAATAAAGTGAATTGGATTTTCGTTTTTTTTATTAACTCTTTCTTCATTTGCTTCATTAATATTTATCAATTTATTGTTATTGATAAATTTGTTTATTGAGTTGAGAAAAAGTTGTTTAATGAGTTTGGAAAGATTAATGATAGACAAAAAAGGATTTGTGTATATTCTTTCAAAAAAAAATTTTCTAAAGAAATAGATTTTCGAGATTAATCGAAGATTTCTCCGTTTTATTATTTCCAAAAGATTTTTTGAAGATTCTAATCTTTTACCTTTATAACTTCTTTTGTTAGCACTAATAAAAATTCCTGTGTTTTTTTTTTTATCCTTTGTCATTCGTTCTATTTGATTCCGGATTGTGATTGCCCTAGCAGTCAGATCCTTGGTTTTTTTTTCTGTCATTGTCCGGTTTGAAGGTTGAATTTGACTACTAAATGATTCAGGAATTATATTATTGATGCTTGTAGAATCTTTGTTGTTTTTTGTTTGATTCGATTTATAGACTTTGCTTACACTAAAAAAAAGGATTGGGTTTAATTTTGAAAATACTCTTATATATTTTTTTTTTAAAAATGAATGTTGTATAACCCAATTTTTTATTTGTTTTGAAACTAATTTCGTCTTTCCCCTTAAAGTTTTTCGAGCCAAGAAATAGGTATTTTTTGATTTTCCAATCTTTGTTTCCAATTCCCTAAAAATAGGTTTAAAAAAGGAAGATCGTTTTCGGGGAGAACCAAAAGGAAGATCGGTTTCCATTCCCAAAACTGTTAAAAAACAAAAATCATTTATTTCTTTTTTGTTTTGCATTAGATTTCTATGAGAGGGTCGTAGTTTCGACCTGTGCCAAGGTTTCAGGCAGAAAGGAAATAGGATTTTTATCTGAATACCATCTCTTAACCAATTTCTCGGAAATTCAGTTTCCGATAATTGAATACCATTATAGGTACATTTAATATGCAGTTCTCTATTCCATTCCTGTAGATCCTCAAACCATTCAGGAACTTGCAATAAAACCATACGTCCAATATTTTTTGCTATTATCAATGAAGGCAATAGAATATATTTTCTAAAATTCGATTGAGTTATTAGCATAAAACCCCTTATTAATTGTGCAAGTGAAGTGCTATCCCATGCTTCAGCTATATCTACTCGGATTTGCTCTTTTCGTTTGTTCTCTTCTTTTTTATCCTTTTTCTGTTCTTTTTTTGTTTCTTCATACGTATTTTTCAGAATTTTGAAGTCGATCCGATTGTGTATCCAATTTGGAAAAATAACTTTAATAAGTCCGGATCTATCAAATGAAAACCAAGGGTATTTTTTGGTTCTGTCCAAAAAAAGAGGAGAATGCGCATTTGCTTGAAATGGTTCCCACATACTAATTTTACGTCTTTGAGCGCGGATAGAACCTTTAATTATTCCCCGGCGAAAATCAGATGTTTGGGAATACTGTCTCAAAGCTACTACCTTTCTTGGATTCTCGGTATTAGTATCTTTATTATTAGTAGCAGTCTTTTTCTTGATAGCAGCGAAAATCACTACACGTCTAGCTTTTCTTAAGCGAACTTCACGCTTGATTGATCGTTGTTGGAACCCGGTGATTAATTTATATGACCGCCGGGGAATTCTTTTACTGATTTCTTTTCTTCCACTAGATTCTTTTCTAATCTTGGTCAGATTAGGATGTTTTCGAACGGTCTTGGAGAAATTTTTGAAAAATTCTCTTTCTTTTTCGAAATCTATTTTTACTTCTTCTTGGTCTGGAAATAAACAAGGATTCAAATTTAAATTATGCTTTGGTTCAGTATCAAATTCACCGGTTAATAGTAATAAATTATCAATTTCTAGTAATAATTTATTATTATTATATTGAACTGCGTATCCTTTTGGTTCAATTTTATCGGAATCAGGGTATGTAAAAAGGATACCATGAATCTGATTTATACCACCCGTCTTTCTTAAATTTTCTTTAGAAGTTTTCAGATTATCAAGTAACGGTTTTTTTTTTATTCTTACGCGGGATGGGCCATTCAACAAAGGATCATACATTTTAGGAAAATATTCGTTGTGAGTATCCTTAGTACATAATCTAATTCTTGTTTCTAGTATATCAAGAAAAGGAAATTCTTTTTCTAAAGTTTCAATTCTAGTTTGAAACTCGCTGTTTATATTATTACTTTGTCGGTTTTTAGGATAAAGAGAATGGGTGTTAAAAAGGGAAGTTTTAGTTAGTGTCAACAAAAATATTTTTTTTATTATCTCC